TAAGAGCATAAGATAAGGATGCAATCCAGATCATAATGAGACATTCCTTTGGTTTCATTCGGAAAGGGGAGAGCTAGGACGAAAAGAAAAAAAAAAAAGAATAAATATCGACCGTTCCAGTATTACGGATTGGGCGGTAAAAATGAGAGGGGGAGAGGAAGATAAGATATATGTGGGATATATCCATTCATATTGAATTGCAGATACATCAATGATAGAATCATTTCTGATTGAACCAAATACTGGGTCATATAGGGATGAAAGAAGATGGGTAAGAAATAGGAGCAGACACCTTTTTGATATTGGATCAGTATCTAATGAATTGAATGATTCCAACAGGAATAAAAGAAGGGGACGGAATCCCCTTGTGATTCCGGCCTAAAAAAGAAAGGGGGGATATGGCGAAATTGGTAGACGCTACGGACTTGATTGGATTGAGCCTTAGTATGGAAACCTACTAAGTGGTAGCTTCCAAATTCAGAGAAACCCTGGAATTAAAAATGGGCAATCCTGAGCCAAATCCTTGTTTTCTGAAAACAAGTATTTCTAAGTTTAGAATAGAAAGCGAGAATCAAAAATAAGGATAGGTGCAGAGACTTAATGGAAGCTGTTCTAACGAATGGAGTTGACTGCGTTGGTAGATAGAATCTATCTATCGGAACTCTCGAAAGAAGGGATGACCGTATATACGTACTGAAATCTCAAATGATTAATCACGACCCGAATCCATATTTGATTATACATTTCATAATTCTTGTGAATCGATCCCAAGTTGAAGGAAGAATCAAATATAATATTAAAATATTAAGATTAAGTGATCAAATTGTTCCCTCCAGAGTCTGATAGATCTTTTGAAGATGAAGAAAGGATTAATCGGACGAGAATAAAGATAGAGTCCCATTCTACATGTCAATGTTGACAACAATGCAATTTATAGTAATAGGAAAATCCGTCGACTTTAGAAATCGTGAGGGTTCAAGTCCCTCTATCCCCAATAAAAATAAATAAAAAAAAGCCTGATTCCTAAGTAATCATTTATTCTCTTTTTTCGTCAGCGGTTCCAAATTTTGTATCTTTCTCACTCATTCGACTCTTTTTACAAACAAATAGAAACAAGTAGAAACAAGGGGTTCTTTTTGAAGATCCAAGAAATTCCAGCACCTAGGTAATAGGTAAGATTTTGTAATGCTTTTTGAGTCACTTTCATTGACATAGATCCAGGTCCTCCAGTAGGATGATGCATAGTGAATGGTCGGGATAGCTCAGCTGGTAGAGCAGAGGACTGAAAATCCTCGTGTCACCAGTTCAAATCTGGTTCCTGGCACGTGGATAATCTATCAAAATGAATCGATATGTATCCTGATACATATTCGTTAATAGTCTAGATCATGATACGGATTTCTCTATCTAGATGGATAGATATATGCCCCCTCCCCCTGTGGAGGGGTAAAGAATTTGATTCAGAATTGGATTCTGTTCTCTCTCTTTTTTTGTCTATACTGTACCTCCTTTCACTCAAAAATAATGTTAATACTCCCTACATATCCGAAGTTAGTTGGTTGAAACCCCCAGATCCAGATATAGTCTAGAGGCGTTGAAGTAATAGACAGGATTCATTTCAGATCCAGTACAAATCAAATCCCCTTTCATTTGCATTTCTGAATTTCCTATTCTATTCCTTCACTCCTTCCTACATTCCTTTTGCTTTCCGTGGAATGGTGTGCGCGGTACAAAGTGCATGATGCAGAACTCTTTTGATTCATCCTATTGGCTTTGCTCATCCCCAAAAGATCTCTTCCAGATTGGGGAATCAAAATGAAGCCCTTTATTTTCTTTTTTATCCTATCATAATAGGAATGAGAGTCCTCTCACTCCATTTCATATAGAACAGAACGTAAAGATATTCCTTGAATATCTGAAGTCGTAGAAGGGAGGATTAGTTTCTTATCATTCAATGAGCGTCCTGTATTTCATAGAAATTGGGGGCAATATAATCCTTGCGCAGGGGCCAACCGATCCAACTTTCAGGCATCAAGATACGTTTCAGGCGTGGATGATTATCATATGAGATTCCCAGCATATCATAAGATTCCCGTTCTTGAAAATCCGCACTTTTCCAAATCCAGAAAACGGACGGGATTCTAGGATTCCTCCTTTTGGCAAATACTTTTATGCATACCTCTTCTGGTTGATCCACACCATACTGTATTCTCGTAAGATGATACACACTAGCTAACAATCCACCTGGTGCTACATCATAGGCACACTGGGAACGTAGATAATTGTAACCATATACATATGAAATGACAGCAATAGAGTGCCAATCCTCGGGCTTTATTTGTAAAGTCTCTATTCCTTGGTAATCGAAGCCCAAAGATCTATGAACTAGCTCATGCTTCACTAGCCAAGCAGATAAACGACCCTGCATCTTCTTTATCTCTCCCACATTTGTATGAGTATTTCACATTTACGATGAAATTAATGAAGATTGAACCGCTTT